CCGTTTGATTGAGTACGCTACTAACAAATTTCTACCTCTTATTATAGTATGTGCTTCCGGGGGGGCGCGTATGCAAGAGGGAAGTTTGAGTTTAATGCAAATGGCTAAAATATCTTCTGCTTTATATGATTATCAATCAAATAAAAAGTTATTCTATGTACCAATTCTTACATCTCCTACTACAGGGGGGGTGACTGCTAGTTTTGGTATGTTGGGAGATATCATTATTGCCGAACCCAATGCCTATATTGCATTTGCGGGTAAAAGAGTAATTGAACAAACATTGAATAAAACAGTACCTGAAGGTTCACAGGCGGCTGAATATTTATTCCAGAAGGGCTTATTCGATCTAATCGTACCACGTAATCCTTTAAAAAGCGTTCTGAGTGAGTTATTTCAGCTCCACGCTTTCTTTCCTTTGAATCAAAATTCAATAGAGCATTAAGTTACTTTTTTTATTTGTAGCAAACAAGTAGTTAGTTTATCAGAATCCAAGTAAAATGAATATGAATGTATGAATGGGGTTTCTTTGTTGACATAAGATCTAAATTGTAAAAAGAATCAAAAGTTGCGGATAACTCTTTATCTATATTCTTGATTCTTGATTACTAATTCAGTTAAGAGGCCTCTATCAACAAGAAAAAAGAGTGAATTCTTATTTTCGTGAAATTAGTAAAATAAAAAATTTTTGTTCTACGTCTTACGTATGTATATATAATCCAAATATATAATTCTATAAACTATAGATATATTATATATGGTTTTGTACCTTTATATATCTCTCGAGAATCCCATTTTATTTTGACTAAGAATCCCTTTTTTGGATCGAATTATAACACGAATCTTTCGATAATTTGTAAGAAGCTTTTTCTTTATTAAATGATTAGAAGACAGGAGCAAAAGACGAAGAAAATAATAAAGGCGATTATCCTACAATATCTTTTACATATCTTTCATGTAGAAAGATGAATAAGTCCATTCTATACTCACTTAGATATAATAAATACTTAGATCTATACTAATCTATGACTAATTAGGCTTCTTTATTTCTTCATGTTCAAAAAAATAAGACTGTTTAGATCTGATGGGCCCAACTCTCATCCATTTTTTTTTCAAAACTAAGACTTGTATCATAACGCAGATATCCATTTAGTGGAAGAAGGTATAAAACATGCGGCGCTTCCGTCGAACATAAAGGAGGGGCTTTTAGGCCTGTAGAAAGATGATATGGGGGTAAAGAAATTCTATCTATTTGAAAAAATATCAGGATCACTGGATGGCTGAACTGTAAAGTCGGTGTATCTATATGTATATCGATGGGATCATACGAAGGGTATGTTTTTATTTTAGATCTAACTAATTTGATAAATTACTCTTAAAGGTTCACATCAAACTAGTACTAGTTGATGAGAGTTACTTCGGAAACAAAAAGAGTAAAGTCTAGGGTATTATCTCAATTCCAATAAAACGAAACCAGATCAAGTATGAGTTGTCGATCAGAACATATATGGATACAACCTATAACGGGGTCGCGAAAAACAAGTAATTTCTGCTGGGCCATTATCCTTTTTTTAGGTTCATTGGGATTCTTATTGGTTGGAACTTCCAGTTATCTTGGGAGAAACTTGATATCTTTATTTCCGTCTCAGCAAATCCTTTTTTTTCCACAAGGGATTGTGATGTCTTTCTATGGGATCGCGGGTCTCTTTATTAGCTCCTATTTGTGGTGCACAATTTCGTGGAATGTAGGAGGTGGTTATGATCGATTTGATAGAAAAGAAGGAATGGTGTGTATTTTTCGTTGGGGATTCCCTGGAAAAAATCGTCGCATCTTCCTCCGATTCCTTATAAAGGATATTCAGTCCGTCAGAATAGAAGTTAAAGAGGGTATTTATGCTCGCCGTGTCCTTTATATGGACATCAGAGGCCAGGGGGCCATTCCCTTGACTCGTACTGATGAGAATGTTACTCCACGGGAAATCGAACAAAAAGCTGCCGAATTGGCCTATTTCTTGCGTGTACCGATTGAAGTATTTTGAGAAATGAGCTGAGAAAATGAATGCTTTCTCAGCAGGAAGGAAAAACAAAAGAATCCCCCTTTTCTATACCATAACTTAACTGAAGTTTCTTCATAACGCTCATTCTAGTCAAAGAAGACGTATACGTAACGTAACAACCACAAAACAAAACTATTTTTGTGGTCTTTTATGTGTATGGAAATCTACACAACTTAATTCAATAACAAAAACAAAATAAGTAACAAATCAAAAAAATGGATTCATCTTTTCTATTTTATATCAAAGCATTTGGAAATACATAAATTTTTTTGAATCCAATATTTGTTGGAATTGACAGTTTAGATTCCGATAGATCCTATTTTTTAAAAATTATTTCTTTTTTGTAAATTGAGGTTTCTTTTTATACTTTCTTTTGTGTTCCTTAATGACCAAACATCTTCTATTTTAATGATAACTAGTTAATTTCTGGATTGTTTTGCCACTCCTTTTTGATCAGCACAATATTTATTATATTCTTCATAAATTTCCCTCCATTTTTTTATTCCAGACTCTGAGTAGTCAGTGAAATTTTTTAAAAATAGAAGATATTTTGATATAATGATAGAAAATAATATTCATTATTATTATCTGGAAACAATATAATATTTTTTTGTTAATTATTTGAATTCGAAGTGGATTCTTAATCTATTTCTGTATTCTTTCTACATTCAAAGACTAACTCCGAAATCACAAATAAAAAACAGTAAATAGATTCATAGGTTCGATACTTTGTAATAGAACTAACTCATGCACGAGAGAAATATTGGATCGCGTAGAGTCAACTAATGAGGTCGGTTCATTAAAAATTCATAGACAAAATGAAAAATGGCAAAAAAGAAAGCATTCACTCCTCTTTTCTATCTTGCATCTATAGTATTTTTGCCCTGGTGGATTTCTCTCTCATTTAATAAAAGTCTGGAATCTTGGGTTACTTATTGGTGGAATACTAGGCAATCTGCAATTTTTTTGAATGATATTCAAGAAAAGAATATTATAGAAAAATTCATAGAATTGGAGGAAATCCTTCTCTTGGAGGAAATGATCAAGGAATACTCGGAGACACATCTACAAAACCTTCGTATAGGAATCCACGAAGAAACGCTCCAATTAATCAAGATACACAACGAGGATCGTATCCATACGATTTTGCACTTCTTGACAAATATAATCTGTTTCGTTATTCTAAGCGGTTATTCTATTTTGGGTAATGAAGAACTTGTTATTCTTAACTCTTGGGCTCAGGAATTCCTATATAACTTAAGTGACACAATAAAAGCTTTTTCGATTCTTTTATTAACAGATTTATGTATCGGATTCCATTCGCCCCATGGTTGGGAACTAATGATTGGCTTTGTCTACAAAGATTTTGGATTTGCTCATAATGATCAAATTATATCTGGTCTTGTTTCTACTTTTCCAGTCATTCTAGATACTCTATTTAAATTTTGGATTTTTCGTTATTTAAATCGTGTTTCTCCGTCACTTGTAGTGATTTATCATTCAATGAATGATTAAAAAAGGATCTACTAATATTAATCCAATTAAATTCTAACGTTTCTTACTTTGTAGTTGTACATAAGCAAAGCATGGAAAATCATACTTACTCTTTCTATTTCTACCCATCCCAAAGATTTATTAATATTTATTATATATTATTTATTCCAGTAAAATTATTCCAGTAAATAGCAGAATCGCGGATAGGGAACTAGGTTAGCGACCTACCAAATTTATTGTAGACATTTTTGGGCTCAATGGTTGGACCATGCAAACTAGAAAGACTTTTTCTTGGATAAAGGAACAAATTACTCGATCCATTTACGTATCGCTCATGATATATATCATAACTCGGCCAGCCATTTCAAGTGCATATCCCATTTTTGCACAGCAGGGTTATGAAAATCCACGAGAAGCGACTGGCCGTATTGTATGTGCCAATTGCCATTTAGCTAATAAGCCCGTGGATATTGAAGTTCCACAAACGGTACTTCCAGATACTGTATTTGAAGCAGTTGTTCGAATCCCTTATGATATGCAAGTAAAACAAGTTCTTGCTAATGGTAAAAAGGGTGCTTTGAATGTAGGGGCTGTTCTTATTTTACCAGAGGGTTTTGAATTAGCTCCTGCCGATCGGATTTCCCCCGAGATGAAAGAAAAGATAGGCAATCTGTCTTTTCAGAGCTATCGCCCCAATAAAAAAAATATTCTTGTGATAGGTCCCGTTCCTGGTCAGAAATATAGTGAAATCACCCTTCCTATCCTTTCCCCGGACCCCGCTACTAAGAAAGAGGTTCACTTCTTAAAATATCCTATATACGTAGGCGGAAACAGGGGAAGGGGTCAGATTTATCCCGACGGGAGCAAAAGTAACAATACAGTTTATAATGCTACATCAGCAGGTATAGTAGGTAAAATAATACGAAAAGAAAAAGGGGGTTACGAAATAACCATAGCGGATGCATCGGATGGACGTCAAGTGGTTGATATTATCCCTCCAGGGCCAGAACTTCTTGTTTCAGAAGGCGAATCTATCAAATTGGATCAACCGTTGACGAGTAATCCTAATGTGGGCGGATTTGGTCAGGGAGATGCAGAAATAGTACTTCAAGATCCCTTACGTGTCCAAGGCCTTTTGTTCTTCTTGGCATCTGTTATTTTGGCACAAATCTTTTTGGTTCTTAAAAAGAAACAGTTCGAGAAGGTTCAATTGTCAGAAATGAATTTCTAGACTCGCGGATTTATCGACATTGAATTGAGCTCATAACTTAAAAAGAACAAATTTTTTTTTGACGGCTATCTATGATAAAAAATGACATTATGAAAAGCCTTTTGCTTTTTTATACTCGTTTTCTACGAGATGTCGGGAATTCCTTGTACCGCATTCCTAGTCATAGTATGTAGATTGTGAAGAAGACTGTTTGACTTTTTTTGAATCCAAATTGGGGT